AAAGTAATATTTCCATTTATTCATCAGAAGAAACGTCCCTTTTAAAGCAAGAATTGATTTTCCTTGATACCTAACATAATGCATGAAAGGATCTTTGAACAACCATAAATTTGCTTGAAAAGCCCTGGGAAAGTGCTCTCTTTTTCCATAGAAATAAATTCGTTCAATAAGGGCTCCAGAAGATGTTGATCGTAAGTGAGAAGATTGGTTACGGAGAAAGAGGAAGCCGGATTCATATTCACATACATGAAAAGTATATAGGAAGAAGAATAATCTCTGATTTCTTTTTGAAAAAGAAGAACTGGCTTTCTTTGAATTTGAAGTAATAAGACTATCCCAATTATGACACTGATGGAGAAAGAATCTTAATAAATGCAAAGAGGAAGCATCTTTTATCCAATAGCGAAGAGCCTGAACCAATATTTCCAGATGGGCTGGGTAAGGTATTAGTATATCTAATACATAATTTAAATGTGAAAAGTTATCCTCTAAAAAAGAAAATATTGAATGAATTGATCGTAAATTTTCGGATTGAACTACCCCTTTCCTTTCTAGGGAAAATATTAATCGCAGAGACAATGGAATTTCCATAATGATTGAAGAAACCTCTGACATTATTTGCGAATAAAAATGACTGGTCTGCCCCAAAAAAGGAGTCTGTTTAGAGTCATTAACAAAAAGAATCAAATGATTCTGTTCATACATTCGAATGATTAAACGTTTCACAATAAGTAAGCTGGATTTATTGTCATAACCTGCTTTTTCCAACAAAATTGATCTATTTAAACCATGATCATGAGCAAGTACATAAATATACTCCTGAAAGATAAGTGGATATAAGAAGTAGTGTTGTTGAGATCTATCTAGCCCTAAATAGCTTTGGAATTTATCCATTTGAAATTCTATTTAAATGAAAGGTAGAGGATTTTGGGGGTTATAAATGATACATAGTGCGATACAGTCAAAACAAGGTATTATAGTACAAACCGAATAGATACCTCGGATCCAGATAAACTTATCGACAGATTCTCTATCATCTCTTTTTCCATTTCATTTTTAGTTTTTATGTTCGTTTTCCTTATAGGATGACAAGATGATTAGAAATCCTTTACTTTTTTCAACCCAATCGCTCTTTTGATTTTGGAAATTGATTTATCAATATACTGTTTCTTATACACATACATCTCCATTATTCCATTATAGAATGGAGAGTGGTAATATTTAGGATTCATTAAAAAATCAAGAATATTTTTTCCTGGGAGAAAGCCTTCCCGTATTGGGCACTAATATTTTTTTAACGTCTAATTAGATCGGGTAATCATTCAAATTCAGAATGAAAGCTCGTTGCTTTTTCTTTCCCTATAATAAAAATGAAATTAATTGAAGCCGTGGGGCCCTATCCATTTATTAATTCGACCCAACTTGAAATTGACTTCGGTTTGCTCCCTTTCAATAATTTAAAGAAGGCTTTGTACCGAGCCGGAAAGAATAAAATATTCTCAGAACTCTTAATTGATACGACATGCTATTTTTTCCATTCATTCCCTTTCAGGATCAGTCGCGGTCTTCCAAACTTTACCGATAGTATGGACGAATCCCTCGCTTCATCTAAATGTGTAAAAGATCCTAGCCGCACTTAAAAGCCGAGTACTCTACCATTGAGTTAGCAACCCAAATATAAAAGGGTATGTAGATACAATCAGAATAAAATTAAATTAAAGCATTACTCTACGAAATAAAAAATCTAAAAAAAATTTCTACTCTATTAAATTTTTCTACTCTATTTGGAACATAAAAATGACTAAATCAGAATCAGATGAAAAAAGAAAAAATTGCCCGACCAAAAAAAGAAATAAATGTAAAAATGGTAGAACATCCCCTATTTCTATGTTATCCACTTTTTCAATCAAAAATCCGGGTATCAAAGCTAATCCAACGAACCCATCATTTGAATCAACAAGTAAAAATAAAAAAGAAAACCTATGGGACGGAAATAAATAGATCTGCTTATCACGATGAATTATATTTGTTCGATACAACGTTGTCAACATAAAGGTTAAGAAAAGAATACGATGAAAAAATACAAAAACTTAAATTGAATAATAGTAAAAAAAAGGACTTGTGTTGGATTGGCACTACATATACCTATATTTATATACTAAATTTTGAGTTTTTAGATTAGATGGAGAATAATATAAAAAAATTGAATCCATATAGAATAAAGAACTTCTATTCCTTGTTTGTTACTTGGTATTAGAGTTCAAATGAAAACCACCCTATTACAATTACAGGTAATGCCATAATTTTCTATTTTTTGAGGATCAATCAAATACGGTTTCCTTAGAAAAAGATTCTATAGAAAAGGATTCTATAAAAGCAATGAGAAATAGATACGAATAGACCAAGAAAGGAAATAAAAAAACATAGTATAGAAAAGATATCCAAAATGATATAGAAATCACTATCCTACCCTTAGTTTTTATTTCCTTAATTTAATTTTGTTTGATTAGGGCAAAGTTCCTTAAAAACCTCTGCCTTTTTTAAAATATCCTGAACAGTTCCTGTAGGCTGAGCGCCTTTTTCAAGGAAATAGAGAATAGCGGGAACGTTTAAATAAGTTTGATTCTTGATCGGATCATAAAAACCCACTTTCCGAAGATCTCTTCCTTCTCTTCGAGATCGAACATCAATTGCAACGATTCGATAGACGGCTCATCGGGATAGATGTAGATGAAAAAGAACCCCCCCCCCTAGAACCGTATAGGAAGTTTTCTCCTCGTACGGCTCGAGAAAAAATGATTCGAAGTTTTATCTATGGATAAAATTTGATTAGAATAAATAGGAAAGGAATCCGTAAAATAAATTAATAAATTCTATAATTTCAATTTCACTCATTTTTATTTAGCTTACTTCTTGAAGAAGAAAAAATCATTTGTACTCATAACTCAAGTTCAATAATATAATATCTCAAATATCTTAAAGAAAAATCTTTAATATATATATTTTTTTGAGTGGTCTTTAACCCACCCTTTTTGTCTCGTTTAAAATCTATTTTGATTCGTTATTCGGATCCGTGAGACAATTGAAGTGGTGTTTCCTTGTTCTGGGATCCTTTATCTTTGTTTTAAATCATTGGGTTTAGACATTACTTCGGTGCTTCTTAATCCTTTCAAAATGGTAGCAACATACCCCTTTTGCGATTTCTTTCTATCAAAGAATCATACCGACGGTTGATTCGTGCGCGATACACTGCGTATCGAAAAAGTTTTAGCCGTTCCAACAAATTTTTTGAATTGAAAAATTGCTCGAATCGGATCCTTTCGATTTCTATATCGAAGATATACTTACGAAGTTGTTCCAATTTATGAATTGGCATTAACCCTAGATCGTTGCCCCTGAGAAATTAATCAATACTTTCTACTCGAGCTCCGTCATGAACTATTTACATTACAACCCAAAAAAAGAAGGGCTCTAGTAGAATAGAACAAATGACGTCGAGCCAAGAGCACCTTCATTCCTATATAAAATGGTGGATGTAAGAAAAAGAATCCACACCGGATCGTGTCCTTCAAGTCGCACGTTGCTTTCTACCGCATCGTTTTAAACGAAGTTTTACCATAACATTCCTCTAATTTGGAACCAGTACGGAATTGATTCAATTATGGAATCATGAATAGTCATTGGTTCAGTCGGTACAGAGACAAAGTAATTTATATTTTTTCTTATCTACATAGATAATAAAGATTTTTCTGAAGAAATATTAGCAAGACCCCAGCTTTTTTGTATGAATGGAACGTTTTTTTATAAATATCTATTTCAAAAAAATATCTAACAGAAATATCTAGAAATCTAAACTAAATAGATATAGAAATAACATAACTAACAGAAATCACACGAAAAAAGAAATTCTATTTTACTCTGCCTCTTCAAGTGACTCAATAAGATAGACCGGCCCATTTCCAACTTCCCAAAGAGTCAACCCATAAGGAATCATTACAAATCTTGATACTTGAAAAAGTTTCCAACTTCTACATCATTATTTGAGTCAAGTTTTACAGTAAAGACTCCCTTTTATTATCATTATCATAAGAAATAAGAAAGAAAAATCTCTGTTTCTTTTCGAATGGAATTGTCAATGATGTAAAGCAAATAAGCTAAATCAAACAATAAAAAAAATATCGAAAATATATATCATATCATTGTTAAATAAAATATTTTAGGGATGCCAATTCTTTTTCACAAAAAGGGAAACACTATTGTCACTGAAACAGGATAAGAATACATACCTATAGGTTAAGCGCTTCCTCTTTTATATGTATTTTCATTTCATATTTTTTTTAACCTGATGAGGTTACTTTCTACAACTATGATCTACGGCCCATCTTAGCTTTATCTGGGTCACAAAGGGGTTCAGTTACTTTTGCATATCATTTGAACTCGATTTAGTTCAGTTTGTGAAAAACTCAGATATGCTTCCGCAAAGAATCATTCAAAATCAAAAAAGAAGGAGGAATAATATAATATTCTATGCAATATTAGACCTTGAAACAGAACCTCCTTGAACAAAAAAGAAATATTAGGATACAATGGATACGCTCTGGGACGGAAGGATTCGAACCTCCGAATAGCGGGACCAAAACCCGTTGCCTTACCGCTTGGCTACGCCCCATTTCTATTTTTATTGGACACTAATACTAATAAAGAATAATATTGGTATTAAGTCTTCGTCAATTCCAGTCCAACTATCTAGAGAAACTCTTTTTTCTTTATCTTTATAGAATCTATTATAGATTCATGCTAGGATTTTGGCATGTGTATATCTAGAATTCAACTGAATTTATTGATCATTACATATAATTCAATTAAGATATTGTATGAAAGTATGATTTCTTCTATTCTCCTTTGAGAATTGGAGGATTTTTGATTGAGCAGAAAAAAAAAGAAGGATTTTTTTGTTTACCTTACTTTCTTCATTTTTCCTTAACTCAATCAAAATGCAATTATTTCGACGAAAAAAAAAGTCTGTTATGCTTAATATTTTTAGTTTGATCTGCCTTAATTCTGCCCTTTATCCGACTAGTCTTTTCTTCGCCAAATTGCCCGAAGCCTATGCTTTTTTGAATCCAATCGTAGATGTCATGCCAGTTATACCCCTGTTCTTTTTTCTTTTAGCCTTTGTTTGGCAAGCTGCTGTAAGTTTTCGATAAGAGCTTTAATACTATCCTAGAAAATTCATGATTTATTCGAAAAAAATTATAACAATTGATAAGATCAAATAAGTCTGACAGTATGAACCTTCGATTCAAACTCTCGGATAGTCGCGAGAAATCCGGCTCGCCCTATTTCCTTTCCCCATTTTAATCCTTTTTGGGGGAAATACCTTATGAGCTTAGGGTCCCTTAGAATATCTAATTGTGGGTATGAAAATGATTTGTGGTAATTAAATTAAAGACTCTTATTACAAATTTCAACTTCATTTGATTTGAATTTCTGAACATTCTTTTCTATTTCTATAATTCATTTCTTGGTGTCAAAATAGGATATGTGATATAAAAGTGGAGGATCTATTATCTTTTCTCGTTTTTCTTTTTCAAAAAATGATCTTGGAGGTTGTGTAATGCTTACTCTCAAACTTTTCGTTTACACAGTAGTAATATTCTTTGTTTCTCTCTTCATTTTTGGATTCCTATCCAATGATCCAGGACGTAATCCTGGGCGTGAAGAATAAAATAAAAATTTAGTTTTTCTTGTTTGATTTTACAATTTTATTATTTATTTTAGCTATTAGCTATTCCACATATTTAATTTAATTAGGAAAAAAAATAAAAAGGGGTTTGCAAAAATTGAAAGAAAAAAATAGAAAGTCATCAACGGAAACGGAAAGAGAGGGATTCGAACCCTCGGTACGAATAACTCGTACAACGGATTAGCAATCCGCCGCTTTCGTCCACTCAGCCATCTCTCCCAATTGAAAAAGATAATTACTATGTTACATTACACATCAAGTAAGGATTAAATAAAGTATTTCTTTTACATTCTTTATCGTTATTATAGAATTAGCAATTCCATTTAGATGCTCGAAAGATCCAAATAGAATAGAATAGAAAGATAAATAAAGAAGACCTTCTTGCTTTTATTTTGTTCGAAGTGCCTTTTGGGCCTGGCCCGGTCAATACCCAGCCGGGCCTTTTTTTGTTCCAATGAATTCCCGTTTTTTTGTTTATAGGCAACATACTCTAAATAGCCAATTTGGTATCTGTGTAAAAATTTCCCTTCTGGGGTTTACATATACTTATTATTTTTGTTATAATAGAATCCAGAAATTGAGAAGGATTTTTGATTCAAAAGAATCAATTAAGTATGTATCCATTTGTATTTTCTTATGTCATTAGGGAAACCAAATTTGAGATTCAAATCCAAGAATAAGTCACGAATTCTCAGTCAACGAATAGTTAATGGTTCCCTTTTGTCATAAATTTCGGCTTTTTTAAGCGAAAATAGACATTTGATTTTTCAATAGAAAGGTGAGTGGAAGTTTTTCGGCATTGTGGGAAGATACGATACAATCAATCGAGGGGGTAGATTAAATACATTACAATAAATAAATTAAATACAATAAGAAAGGATAAAAACTTTTCTAATTTTTATACATAAATTTAGATTTAGAAAAAGGATTAAAAAAGGGATGCAAGATGCAAGTACAATAAACTAAAGTTTAGTAATCCAACCGAAAAAGAAAAAATTTTTCCTATTGTGTATCGTTTTGGCGGCATGGCCGAGTGGTAAGGCGGGGGACTGCAAATCCTTTTTCCCCAGTTCAAATCCGGGTGCCGCCTCATCAACAAATGAATCTAAATCTCTTATTCTGTTCTGCTGTCTTATTCTGTTCTGGGGATTTTGTAAAAGCTTGGAAATCCTTGAATCTAAAATTCAAAGAAAGATTATATTGGATGGATTTTTTTTATAGTTTATAGAAAACAAAAAGTGCAAAAAAATCATTTTTTTTTTTAGACCCGTCGTCAAGAGTATAATATACTATCTCCCAACTCCTTCAGAGAGACAATCGGGAAAGGGTACGAATTAGATCAAATAGGAAATAAAAGTATGTAATAGATAGCAATTTTTTTTTTTACTTTGAAGGGCAAGAAAAAGGAATGGGTCTCTTTTTTTATTACTAGATAGAATAGATGTTCCATTCCATTAGTAACATTCCCTTATAGTGTCATTGTATATTTTACTTGTATTTAGTCTTTCCCGATTAGAAATCATATAGGAATTTTTGAAATGGATTTATTTGACTGGTTCATGAATAGTGTTCGGCCAGAATCCCTTTTTGACTCTGGACCATTCATTCTACTATTATTAGTGAGCAATAATGGAATAATTCTATCATAGAGATAAGGGATATAATTCACATGGATATAGTAAGTCTCGCTTGGGCTGCTTTAATGGTAGTCTTTACATTTTCCCTTTCACTCGTAGTATGGGGAAGAAGTGGACTTTAGAAGCACTCCTAATTTAGTTAACGGTATCAATTGTTTTATAGATCGTTCTGCAACGCATTTTTTATTTAAATTGAAAATTATTTCAATTTAAATAAAAAGATCCTCATTTCAAAATTCCCTTGGATTCTAGTGGAGAAATGTATTCTATAACAGTAAAACGATTTTTTCAGATTCATCGGAATAAATAGATGTATCAAAGAAATAGAATCGGGTCCTACGTCAATTCCATATATGGATTAATAACTACATAGATTGAAGATAGAAGCTAATATAGTATACCTAGAAAGTCAAGTACAATTTTATTTTATACATTACTATAACACTAATAGAGAGTATGATAAGAAAGAAATTTCTTTCTTACCATACTCTCGGATCTCATAGAATACCGCCGATTATAGCCCGTTGATTTCATTTAATAGAATACTTTTCTTTTGATTTCTTTAAATATGGATAAGAATTCAGAAGTCAAGTTTCATTCAAAGTAATTAATCGTTTTGACTGACTGTTTTTACGTAAATTATAAGTAGAAAGGCAGTAGGAACTAAAATGAACAGTGCAGTAGCAATAAATGCAAGAATATTTACTTCCATAATCTCATCGTTTTTTTATTTCACAATAACTCGGGATTTAATCCCATAGAGATGATAAATCTTTCACCTGTCAATTCAATGAATGCATTACCTATCGATGATCTTGAATCGGATCAATATCATATCATGAATAACAATATCTGAGCTATTAAATTAATTCGTCGTCGAGAATTGAATAGTATAACATACGAAGATCCTTTATCCATACCGAATCCAATCTTGGATTCCCGGGCCGAGCAAAAATTCCTTTTTTATCCTTCTTTTCTGTTCTTTTTTTGTATGTAGTCAAACGAAGTATCATCTAACCACCCATCCGTTTCCATTAAAAACCCAAAAAGAGAGGAATTAGGTTCTAAATTTTAATGATCCGATTTTCTTTGGAAGACAAAGAAGTATGAGAAAGATGAGGCGCGGGATAAAAGATGGAATATTCTATCAACTTCACTATTTTAGTTATTTTAATTTTAGTTTAGGGTTTATTCTTTCTTTGACAGAATCCTGAAAAAAAAAGAGAGGAAACCTCTTCGGGATTCAATTATGCTCTCTGTCCCCTCTTTCACAGAAAATGGAGAGACGAACTGATGTACTTATTGGATCCGTCGGGACTGACGGGGCTCGAACCCGCAACGTCCGCCTTGACAGGGCGGTGCTCTAGCCTATTGAACTACAATCCCAGGGAAATAAGAAGAGATCTAGCAGAAAATTTGAATTCTTTTTTATTCTCTTGTATCAGGTAAGGTATTTCTTAAGAACAAGAGAGTTCTACCGTCTGATAGTAGATTGGCAAATTGTTGGGCCGAGCTGGATTTGAACCAGCGTAGACATATTGTCAACGAATTTACAGTCCGCCCCCATTAACCACTCGGGCATCGACCCAACGCCTAAATTTTTTAGACGTTCCATAATAAACTTCCTTTCGTCTACCAGGCAGACTTGACAAATACGGCTACGGATCATTTGATAGAAAATACCACTCCTATAGTCTTGAGTCTTGGTACACCCCCAGAGGGACTTGAACCCTCGTTTTCTCCGTGAAAGAGAGAGGTCGTAACCACTGGACCATAGGGGCCTACGGCCGCCTTCATAAATCAACTAGAAATAAAAGGTCTCGAGGGCCGGCCAAATCAAAAAGCACTAGAATATGAGTAATAAGACAAATACCATAGGTAATAAGAAAAATACCTTGAGGTAATATAAAAATAGAATAGGAAAAACATAATAGGTAATAAGGCCTAGTAGGGCTACCTTATTAACTTTAACTTAATATAACTCAGGCCGAGATCCGTCTTTAGTAGATCCATAGTATAGTATATAAATCAAACGGAAAAACTCCTTAAGTATTCTGGGGGTGGTAATCAAATCAAACTTTACCATTAAACTTTAAACTATATAACCTTGAAACTTTATTTCATTGGTCTTTCTCATCTTTATCTCTCTCATTCACAAAGGGTTATGCGTTGGATCCATGATCCTTCACTCTGGAGTAGATTCAAGATGGTTTACCAAAATAGGATTTGGTCGGTCAAATTATATTGACCCCTAAGTCATACTGTCAATTGACAACACGACAGGACAGGAGGGTAATAAAAGAACGTAGAAGACATAGATATAGATATAAAATAAATAAATTAGATAGATATATCTGCGTTAATAAAAATAAATATTCATATCATATAGTTTTCTGGTATTCAATATTCAAGTAGATTAGAATATCAATCAAGTAGATTAGAATATCAATACCGTTATATTATACTATAAAAATAAATAAATAGAAAATAAATAATATAATATTCTAAAAAAATCCCAAAGCATAGTAAGCCTAAGTGGGAGAATTCTGTTTCTAAGACTGTTTTATCAATTCCGTTCCGCTTGCATCTCAGTTTAAGTTCAGTATAAATTTTTATT